AATAAGATGCCTGAAAAAAAGGATTATTTTGATAGAATAAATTATGCAATTATTGTTCTTATTATAAATAGAAGAATTAAACTTTTCCTTAAATATCAAAAATTTATGTGCATCATACACTAATTTATAAAAAGATAAGCTAATTAAGCTATTAGGTTCATACCCTAAACATAGAAGTGAAATCTTCTTCTTTTTAATTATTATAAATTCAACTAAATTGTTGTTCAATACTACTATAATTATTGGGGTTATAGTTTGTATTTGTTCTAATAATTGAATAATAATATGGTCAGGGCTGGAAATTAGATTAATTTCATTTTTACCTTTAATAATTAGATCAAATTCATTAAGATCTGAATCTATAATAAAATATTTTATTATTCAAAGAATAAGTTCATCAATTTTAATATTTGGTTTATTATCAATAATAATAATAATTAAAATAAGTATATTTATTATAATTATTTCATTATTATTAAAAATTGGGATAGCCCCATTTCATAATTGAGTTTTGAGTGTGGTTGAAGGAATTACTTATGAGTCTATTTTTATTTTATTAACATTAATAAAAATTTCACCTCTTATAATTTTATCCTATATTAATTTAACTATCTGAATTCCTATTATATTGTCTTTAATTTTAGGTTCTATTTTAGGTATTAATCAAAATTCTATTCGGAAAATTTTAGCTTATTCATCAATTTATAATTTAGGTTTTACTTGTTCATGTATTAATGAAATATCTTTATGATTAATATATATACTAATTTATATATTTATATTAATATGTATTATTATAATAATAACAAAATTGAACATTTGTTATTTAAATCAAATTATAATTAACGAATTTAACTTAAAAACTAAAACCTGCTTTTGATTAATAATAATATCTTTTGGTGGAGTGCCACCAATATTAGGATTTTTAAGAAAATTAATATTGTTTGAATTTATTATTATAAATAATCAAGTGTTTATTTTAATAATTATATTAATTTCATCCTTAATTGTAATGTTTTATTACATTCGATGTACCTATATATCAATTATATTTAGTTCAATTTTAATAAAATGAAATTTATTATCATTAAGATATTCAATAATTATTCTTACTTTAATTAATATTATAATATTATCATTAATAATTTTTATTAAATCTTTACTCTAAGATTTTAAGTTATTTAAACTATTAACCTTCAAAGTTAAATATACTAATTTTAAGTAAATCTTAGATAAAGATCAATATTAAATTTGCAATTTAATGTTTTTATTAAACTATAAGATTGTATTAAGAGAATAGTTAATTCTTAAATAAATTTACAATTTATTACTTTAGTCAGACATCTTAATTAAAATGAATAAATGATTATTCTCTACTAATCACAAAGATATTGGAACAATATATTTTATTTTTGGTATTTGATCAGGAATAATTGGAATAATACTTAGAATTATTATTCGTATTGAGTTAGCTCAACCTGGCCCTTTTATTAATAATGATCAACTTTATAATGTAATTGTAACATCACATGCTTTTATTATAATTTTTTTTATAGTTATACCAATTATAATTGGAGGTTTTGGAAATTGACTTTTACCTCTAATAATTGGGGCACCAGATATAGCATTTCCTCGAATAAATAATATAAGATTTTGACTTTTACCACCATCTCTTATTCTCCTTCTAGTTAGAAGAACTGTAGAAATAGGGGCGGGTACAGGTTGAACAGTATATCCACCTTTATCATCTAATATTGCTCATTCTGGGGCGAGAGTCGATTTAACAATCTTTTCTTTACATCTAGCAGGAATCTCCTCTATCCTTGGGGCTGTAAATTTTATTACAACTGTATTAAATATACGAAGAACTGGAATAAATTTAGATTGTACTCCTTTATTTGTTTGATCAGTTGTAATTACTGCATTATTATTACTTCTCTCACTCCCAGTATTAGCTGGTGCTATTACAATATTATTAACTGATCGTAATATTAATACTAGATTTTTTGACCCATCGGGTGGAGGGGATCCTATTTTATATCAACATTTATTTTGATTTTTTGGGCACCCTGAAGTTTACATTCTTATTTTACCTGGTTTTGGTTTAATTTCTCATATTATTACTCAAGAAAGTGGAAAAAATGAATCATTTGGGTATATTGGTATAGTATATGCTATACTTTCAATTGGTTTATTGGGATTTGTTGTTTGAGCTCACCACATATTTACTGTTGGTATAGATGTAGACACTCGGGCCTACTTTACATCAGCAACAATAATTATTGCAGTACCAACAGGAATCAAAGTATTTAGATGAATAGCAACAATACATGGTGTATCCACCAAAATTAGAATTTCAATAATATGATCTTCCGGATTTGTATTTCTTTTTAGAATAGGTGGATTAACTGGGATTATTTTATCAAATTCGTCAATTGATGTAATCTTACATGATACTTACTATGTTGTTGCTCATTTTCACTATGTATTATCTATAGGGGCAGTCTTTGCTATTATAGCAGGATTTATTCAATGATATCCATTATTTACAGGCTTAACAATGAACCCAAAATGATTAAAAATACAATTTTTAACAATATTTTTAGGAGTTAATTTAACTTTTTTTCCACAACATTTCTTAGGACTTAGCGGATTACCTCGGCGATATTCTGATTATTCAGATTTTTACACTTTATGAAACACTATTTCTTCAATTGGGAGACTTATTTCACTAATTAGTGTATTAATTATAGTTTTTATTATTTGAGAAAGAATAATTTCCAAACGTATTGCATTATTTTCTAATAATAATTTATCATCAATAGAATGGCTGCAAAAACTCCCACCTGAAGAACATTCTTATTATGAACTTCCATTGATAATTAAGTAATTCTAGTATGGCAGATTAGTGCATTGAATTTAAGCTTCACTTATAAATATTAATATTTTATTAGAAATTTCATCATGAATAACTTTATCATTTCAAGATGCTGTATCCCCAATTATAGAACAATTAATTATATTTCATGACCATACTATAATAATTATCATAATAATTACTGTAATTGTTAGATATATAATAGTAACACTTTTTATTAATAAATTTATTAATCGATTATTATTGGAAGGACAAATAATTGAATTAATTTGAACTATTATACCAGCATTTTTATTAATTTTTATTGCACTACCCTCACTTCGAATTTTATATTTACTAGAAGAAATTAATAATCCGTTAATTACAATTAAAGCTGTTGGGCATCAGTGATTTTGATCTTATGAGTATTCAGATTTCAAAAAAATTGAATTTGATTCATACATAAAACCAACTAATGAATTAGAATTAAATGAATTTCGATTACTGGATACAGATAATCGTATTACACTTCCCTATAATATTAATACACGAATTCTAGTAACATCAACTGATGTTATCCATTCATGGACAATTCCTTCATTAGGAATTAAAATTGATGCATCTCCAGGACGTATCAATCAAGGGGGTATTATAATAAACCGACCTGGTTTATACTTTGGGCAATGTTCAGAAATTTGTGGTGCAAATCATAGATTTATACCAATTGTTATAGAAAGAGTTAATTTAAAATCATTTATCTCATGATTAAATAAGTATTCATTAAGACACTTAAAAGCAAGTATTGGTCTCTTAAACCAAATAATGATAATTTAGCAAATATCCTTAATGAAGAATTTAGTTTATTAAAAACATTAATTTGTCAAATTAAAAAAATTAATTTTAATAATTCTTATTGCCACAAATAGCCCCAATATGATGAACATTCTTAATAATTATATTTGTATCTACATTTATGTTAATAATATCTATACTATATTTTAATATAATAAGAAAATCAGTGCCAATAATTAATAAAAAAGTTAATCAAATAAGTTGAAAATGATAAGTAATTTATTTTCAGTTTTTGACCCGTGTACAGGAATTTTATCAATAAATTGAATTAGAATTGTAATTTTTATATTTTTAACCCCTAAAAATTTTTGATTTTTAAAAAATAAGAATACAATTATATTTAATATTTTACTTATAAAACTTCACCTTGAGTTAACCTCATTAATAAAATATAGGGGTATAAGATTAATTATACTAAGTATATTTGTTATAATTTTATTTAATAATATTATAGGATTATTACCATATATTTTTACTGCATCATCACATTTAGTTTTTTCAATTTCACTAGCTTTACCTATATGAATAGGATTTATAATTTATGGTTGGTTAAATAATACAAATCATATATTTATGCATTTGGTTCCAATTGGAACCCCATCTATTTTAATACCATTTATAGTATTAATTGAAACAATTAGAAATTTAATCCGTCCTGGTTCATTAGCAGTTCGATTAACAGCAAATATAATTGCAGGACATTTACTAATATCACTATTAGGCAATAATATAAGAAATATTATATTAATAATTTCATGTATAATTTTATTTATTATTTTAATAATATTTGAAACTGCTGTAGCCTTAATTCAATCGTATGTATTTATAACACTAACAAATTTATATTCAAGAGAAGTTTAAATGAATAATCACCCATTCCACCTAGTTAATAATAGTCCTTGACCTATTACCGGGTCAATTGGGGTAATAACACTTACTTCTGGTATAATTATATGATTTCATAAAATTAATATAAACTTATTTATTTTAGGGTTTATTATTATTATTTTAACAATAATTCAGTGATGACGTGATGTAATTCGAGAATCAACTTTTCAAGGACTCCATACTAAAAAAGTTGTAGTGAGAATAAAACTTGGTATAATTTTATTTATTATTTCAGAAGTATTATTTTTTTCATCATTTTTTTGGGCTTTTTTTCATAGAAGACTAGCCCCTACAATAGAAATTGGTTTAAATTGGCCTCCAATAGGAATTAAAACATTTGATCCAATAAATATTCCTATATTAAATACGATAATTTTATTATCATCTGGTATTACAATAACCTGAGCCCATAATTCAATTGTAAATAAAAATTATACCCAAATAATTCAAAGAACAATATTAACTATTTATCTTGGAATTTATTTTTCAATCCTACAATTATATGAATATATTGAATCACCATTTTGTATTTCAGATTCAATTTATGGGAGAACTTTTTTTATAAGAACCGGTTTCCATGGTATCCATGTAATAATTGGAACAATTTTTATTATTGTATCATTAATACGAATAATTAATTTACATTTTTCTAGAAATCACCATGTTGGGTTTGAGGCATCAGCTTGATATTGACATTTTGTAGACGTTGTTTGACTTTTTTTATATATTACAGTTTATTGATGGGGTAAATATTCTTTTATTATAAAAAGTATAACAAGCTTCCAACTTGAAGGTTTAAATATTTAAATTGAATAATTAATAAATTACTACTATTTATAACAATTATTATTTTATTAATTATAATAATTTCTATATTAATTATAATTGTTAGAAAAAAATCAATTATTGATTTACAAAAATCAACTCCATTTGAATGTGGATTTAACCCAATATCTTACAAACGACTCCCGTTTTCAATTCATTTCTTTTTAATTGCAGTAATTTTTTTAATCTTTGATATTGAAATTATTATTATTATTCCAATAATTTTTACATTAAAATCATCAATATTAATATATTGATTAATTACATCAACTATATTTGTATTAATTTTAATTTTAGGTTTATTTCATGAATGATATAATGGAATATTAAATTGAACAATTTAATATTGGATTATATTTAATAATAATACTTGAATTGCAATCAAGAAGTGCTAAAATAGCTAATCTTAGTAAGAAGTAAAAATAATTACATTTAGTTTCGACCTAAAATAAAGGGACTAATAACCCCTTACTTTAATTGAAGCCAAAGATTGAGGTAACTTATTGTTAATAAGAAAATTGAATATTATTCCAGTTAAAAGAGATTGGGAAAAAGAATAGCTGCTAACTAATTTTTTAAGCGGTTAAACTCCGTTTATCTCTTATATTTATATAGTTTATTAAAACACTTTATTTTCATTAAAGAAATAGTTAAACATTAACTTATAAGTTATTTTAAGAAAATTATTCTCATTAATATCTTCAATATTATGCTCTAAATATAAGCTATTAAAATAAATTATATATATAAATCATATTAAAAAAGAAATTAAAAAAATCCTTAAATTATTTGAAGAATAATACTGAATAAAATTTGATATTTTCAATAAATAGAAAGATAAACCATTTCCCCCATAATATTCCCCTCAGGCAGAAACTTGATAAGAATTTATAATGGAAGATTTATAAATTAATTTAAATATAATAAAAGAATACCCAAATATAAATCACATATAACTATTAAACAAATAATAATTTAATATAAATATATATTTAAAATTACAAAATTCCAACCCCACCCATAATCCTAAAACTACAATAATTAATGATATTATTTTAATTTTGAGGGGTAAGATAATATAAATTATATCAAAATTCATAAATCATATTAGTATACCCCCAGTAAAAATTGAAAAGGATGTTAAAATAAAAATTCTAATTTTTATTAAATTAAAATCATCATTTATAAAATTATATCTTATAAAATTATAATTACAAATCATAGAATAATAAAATAGACGAGATCTATAGCATGCTGTTAAACCTAAAGAAAAATAAAATATAAAAAAAATAATAAAATTTAATCTATTAAAAGATATATTTTCAATTAAAAAATCCTTAGAATAAAATCCTGAAAGAAATGGAATACCACAAAGTGTTAAACTAGAAATATTAAAACAGGAAGTTGTAAATGGTATAAAAATACAAACAGAGCCTATCATACGAATATCCTGATTATCATTTATATAAAAAATGAAAATACCAGAGCAGAGAAATAATAAAGATTTAAATATAGCATGAGTTAATAAATGAAAAAATGATAAATCTACTAACCCAAAAAATAATGATCTTATTATAAGACCTAGCTGTCTTAAAGTAGACAAAGCAATAATTTTTTTTAGGTCAAATTCATAACTAGCACATAATGACGAAAAAATTATAGTTATTATTCTAATAAACAGAAAAAAATAATTTCTAAAATTAAATGAATTAAAAAAACGAATTAATAAATAAACGCCAGCAGTTACAAGTGTAGAAGAATGTACTAATGAGGACACAGGTGTGGGTGCTGCTATTGCTGCTGGTAACCAGCATGAAAAAGGAATTTGAGCACTTTTAGTAAAACAAGAAATAATAACTATATAAAAAATATAGCTATTAAAAAAACCCTCATAATAAATAAAATGTCAACTACCATAAGATATAATTCAACAAATAGAAATAAGTAAACCAATATCACCTAAACGATTAGTTAAACAAGTAATTAACCCTGCTAAATATCTTTTTATTGATCTGTAATAAATTACAAGACAATAAGAAACTAACCCTAAACCATCTCAACCCAATATAATTCTTACTAAATTAGGTCTTATAATTATTAAAATTATTCTTATAATAAACAAAATAACTAAAAAAAGAAAACGATTAGATGAATATCTATAAATACCAATATAGTTAATTCTATATAAAATTACTATAGAAGAAATAAATAAAACAACTGAACTAAAAATTAATGAAATTCAATCTAATAAAATTACATAATAAATAGGGACTGAATTTAATAAAAAAATTTTTCATTCAAATAATATGGTATAATCCATATATATAAATATTAATCCAAAAGTAAAATTGATTACTGACATAAATAATATAATTATAAATCAATAGAAATAAAAATTAATTTTTATCAAAACTTAAGGACAGTAGTCATCTAAGAAATCACAATTCTTTATTTTAATAAAATACTTAAATTATCAAAAATATACAGACAAAATTATTACAATTAAAATTAAAGGAATCAAATGAACTAATATTAAAATATATTCCCGAACTGTACATTCAGAACAACTATATATATAATGAAATTTACCATGTTGTGTAAATCTAAATAAATAAAAACTAAAGCAAGCTGCAAAAAAAGAAATTGCTAAAATATAATAAATAGAATTTCCCCAATAAAAAATTATTCTATTTATGATAAAAATTTCTCTAATAAAATTAATACTGGGAGGACAACTTATATTAAATGAACAAAATATAAATCAAATTATACATATTCTAGGTATATATAATATAAACCCCTTATTTAATATAAATCTACGTCTTAATATTCGTTCATAAGAAACATTCGCTAAACAAAAAAGACCTGATGAACAAAGACCGTGCCCTAACATTATTAAATAAGATCCATATAATCCAAATTTTGTTATAGTCAATAAACCTATAAGACTTATTCCTATATGAGCTACTGAAGAATAAGCAATTAAGCATTTTACATCCCCTTGAATTAAACAAATTAAACTTACAGAAATTGAACCTACAATAGATAAAGAAAATCATAAACAACTATATTTATAAAATACATTTTCATAAATAAATATAAATCGAATTAACCCATAACCCCCAATTTTCAATATTAAACCTGCTAAAATTATTGACCCAGAAATTGGTGCTTCAACATGTGCTTTTGGTAATCAAAAATGCAATATAAATATAGGTAATTTAACTAAAAAAGCAAAAACTATACAAAAATGTATAATAAAAGAATAAGAAACTCCATAATTTATATCAAAAAATATTCTTATATAATTTAAGTATAAAAATAAAATAACTATTAAAAGAGGTAATGATGCAAATAAAGTATAAAAAAATAAATATAAACCTGAAATTAATCGTTCAGGTTGATATCCTCAACCAAAAATTAAAATTATTAAAGGAATTAAACTAAACTCAAAAAAGATATATATTATAAATATATTTAAAAAACTAAAAACAAGAATTAAACATAAACAAAGAATTAAATTTATTAAAATAAAAAAATTATTATTATAGAGAATATAAATTTTTGATCTAGCAAAAATTATTAATGAAGAAATTAAAAGACTTAAAATAATTAAACCATACGAAATATAATCCAATCCAAAATAATAAGAAATATTAGAGAAGTATAAATTACAATTACATATACAAAATATACCAATTAATATAATCATTATAAACTGAATTAAATATCAAACATTATTTAAAAATAATAAAGGGGTTATAAAAAATAAATAAATAATAAATTTTATCATAAAAAAAGAGAATTTATATAATCATTTCCGTGAAACCGAATTATTCTAACCAAAACTCTTAAACCTAAAACACCCTCACAAACATAGAAAGTTATTATATAAATATATAGATAAAAATTAGAAGAAAAAAATATTAAACAGTAAATTATGATTAAAAACAAAAGTGATAATACTATAAATTCTAATCTTAATAAACATAAAAGTAAATGTTTTCGAATAAAAATTAAAGAAATACAAGAAAAAATAAATAAATAACAAAAAAAAAAAAAATTCATTAGTTTTAATAATTTAATAAAAATATTAGTTTTGTAAACTAAATTTAGGTAATTAAACCTTTAAAACATCAGTATAATGTAATTAAATTACATATCTTAGATATCCAAAATCCATATTATTATAAACTATATACTGAAATTAAAATAATATTAATAAAATTAATAACATTAATAGTAACAGTAATTCCATTTTTGATAAACCCATTAAGAATGGGTGTAATTTTACTAATTCAAACATTATTAATAACGATATTAATAAATAAAATAATATTTTCATCATGATTTTCAATAATTACATTTCTAATAATAGTAGGGGGATTGCTTATTTTATTTACTTACATAAGTAGAATTGCATCTAATGAAAAATTTAAACTAAAATTAAATTTAACTATTGTATTTATAATTATAATTATAATTTCAGAAGAAATAATAAATGAAAATCAAATTAATGAATTACAAAACTTAACAAACTTAACAGCAGAATATTATTCCATAATTAAATTATATAATAAAAAATCAATATTATTAACAATTATTTTAGTTATATATCTATTATTAACTATAGTTGTTGTCACAAAAATTGTAAAACATCATGAAGGGCCCTTACGGTCAAAAAATTATGAAAAAATCAATTCTTAAGTCAAATCAACTTCTTAAAATTATTAACAACTCATTAATTGACTTACCAGCACCAATAAATTTATCAGCATGATGAAATTTTGGGTCCCTATTAGGTATATGTTTATTAATTCAATTAGTTTCTGGTATCTTACTATCAATACACTATACATCAAATGTTGAAATAGCATTTAATAGTGTTAACCATATTACACGAAATGTAAATTACGGCTGATTAATACGAACATTACATTCTAATGGAGCATCATTATTCTTTATTTGTATATATTTACATACAGGTCGTGGTATATATTATGGTTCATATAAATATATATTAACATGAATCGTTGGTATATTAATTATACTAATAACAATAGCAACAGCATTTTTAGGATATGTTTTACCTTGGGGTCAAATATCATTTTGAGGGGCAACAGTAATTACTAATTTAATATCAGCAATTCCATATATTGGGCTAATACTAGTAAATTGAATTTGGGGTGGATTTGCAGTAGACAATGCAACTTTATCTCGATTTTTTAGATTACATTTTTTATTACCATTTATTGTATCTATAATAGTTATTATTCATTTATTTTTCTTGCATTTAACTGGGTCAAGAAACCCAATTGGTATAAATTCAAACATTGATAAAATTCCATTTCACCCTTATTTTACTATTAAAGACCTATTAGGATTTATAATTGTATTAACTTTATTATTAATATTAAATATATTAGAGCCTTATATATTATCAGACCCAGATAATTTTACACCAGCAAATCCTATAGTTACCCCAATTCATATTCAACCAGAATGGTACTTTCTATTTGCATACGCGATTTTACGATCTATTCCTAATAAATTAGGGGGGGTTATAGCATTATTTTTATCAATTGTAATTTTATTAATTATACCATTTTCGATAAAAATAAAATTTAAAGGTATTATATTTTATCCATTAAGTCAAATGAATTTTTGGATTTTTGTATGTGTGGTAATTTTATTAACATGAATTGGAGCTCGCCCTGTAGAAAGACCTTATACATCTACAGGAATAATTTTAACAGTATTTTATTTTATATACTTTGTTACAGATCCTGTAATTACTAAAATATGGGATAAATTATTAAACTAGTTATTTAGCTTATATTTTTATAAAGCAAATATTTTGAAAATATTAGAAAGAGAAATTTAATAACTTTACAAAAAAAAATGATAAAAAATTAAAGACTTAATAAATAAAAAAAAAATAATATAATTTAAACTTATAGGTAAGTAACACTTTCAGGCTAAATATATTAATTTATCATACCGATATCGGGGGAGTGAACAACGAACCCAGATAAAAACAAAACAAAAAAAAATGAGCTTTAAATAAAAAATAAAAAAAATATAATCACCCCCAAAAAAAATTATATTAGTAATTAAGCACATAAAAATAATTCTAGAATACTCGGAAATAAAAAGAAGGGCAAAACCGCCAGAGCCATACTCAACATTAAATCCAGAAACTAACTCTCTTTCACCCTCGGAAAAATCAAATGGGGACCGATTGGTTTCAGCTAAACAACAAGAAAACCAACATAAAAATATAGGGATAGAAAAAAAAATAAATCAACAATTAAACTGAATTTTAAAAAAATCAATTAAACTGTAACTATCCACCAAAAGAAAATAACTTAACAAAATCAATGATAAAGAAACTTCATAAGAAATTGCTTGTGAAACACTACGAATACAGCCTAACATTGAATACATTCTGTTTGAAGACCAACCACAAACAATTAATCCATAAACACCAATACTAGAAATACATAAAAAAAATAATATTGAATAATTAAATTCAATTAGATTAATGTAATAGGGAAATAAACATCAAATAAATAAAGATTGAACTAATCTAAAAATAGGACAAATATAATAAATAAATATATTAGAATTTATAGGTCAACAATGTTCCTTTAAAAACAATTTAAAACCATCACTAAAAGGTTGTAACAAGCCTAAAAAACCTACTTTATTAGGGCCTTTTCGAATTTGTATATAACTAAGAAATTTACGTTCTAATAAAGTAAAAAACCCAACAGAAATTATAACTATAAGTAATAAAACTACTGAACTTAAATAAATAATAATTGATTGTATAATTATACATTATTAAATTCTAAATTTAATGCACTAATCTGCCAAATCAATAATAAAATTCAATAATTACAAAATAAATTGATCCTTTAGGTCCTTTCGTACTATAAAGAAAATTTATTTTAAGATAGAAACCAACCTGGCTCACACCGGTTTGAACTCAAATCATGTAAGAATTTAAAAGTCGAACAGACTTAGTAATGAAAAACCTACCCCCCATACTTATCTTAATTCAACATCGAGGTCGCAAACTTTAATATAAATATGAACTCCCCATTAAAATTACGCTGTTATCCCTAAGGTAACTAAAACTTTAAATCCAAATAAAGGATCAACAAAATCATAAATTAATGAAAAAATAAAATAAAGTTAAAATTTATTTGTCACCCCAACAAAAAAATAATTAAAATATTACTAAAAATTTTACTAAAAATTTAATATATCAAATATAATAAAGTTCTATAGGGTCTTTTCGTCCCTAAAAATTAATTAAGCTTTTTTACTTAATAATAAAATTTTAATAATAAAATAAAAAAAATAAATCCCTCATTTATCCATTCATACAAGTCAACAATTAAATGACTAATGATTATGCTACCTTTGCACAGTCAAAATACTGCAGCCATTTAATTATTAATCATAGGGCAGAATTTACCTTTAATTTTACCTAAAAGAAATGTTTTTGATAAACAGTTGAAGATTAAATTTGTCGAATTAATTATATAATAATTATAAATTATACTAATTTAATCATTAATTAATATAATTAAAAATTAATTAAAATAATTTAGTAAAAATATAAATATAAAAAAATTATAAATATAAATTATAATCTATTAAGAACTAAATAAAAGATTTTAAAATAAAAAATAATTAACCAAGATAAATTTTAAATAATAAAAAAGATTATCCCAAATTATATATAATTAATAAAGTATAAAAAAAATATAAACATTAATTATCAATTAAATTGAAATCCTAAATAACCAGATATAATAAGGAGCGAATAGAATATCACTACCATAATAAATTAATTAGTATTAATAAAACAATAAATAAAAAAATATCATAGATATCCTTATTTCGGGAAAATAAAATAAATATTAAATTAAATTAACCCTGATACAAAAGGTACTAATAAATTTTATTAAACTTTTATAAAAATTACTTAACAGTAAATTCTAAATTTTTATTTCTTAAAAATACTAAAAAAACCCAATTAAAATATTAATTATTAATAAAATAACAAATCAGATAAAATAATTTATTTTCATATTAATGTAAATAACAAGCTTTAATATAAGCTACAATCTGAACATTCTAGATTCACCTTCCGGTAAAACTACTTTGTTACGACTTATCTCATTTTATTGAGAGTGACGGGCGATATGTACATAATTTAGTGCTAAATTCAAAATAATTAATATATTAAAATTACTAATAAATCCTATTTCCAAAAAATTATAAATTATTTTTCCAACATAAATATAAATAATGTAACCCATATTTACCTAAATAAAACTGCACCTTGACCTAATATAAAATATTAATATAAAAGAAAATTTCTTTATAAAACACTCCAATATATAGCGATATACAAATATAAATATAGGTAAAAATTATTGTGGTATATCAATTAAAATACAGGTTCCTCTAAAAAGATAAATTACCGCCAAATTCTTTGAGTTTTATAGAACTTAACTATTAATATTCAGGGAAAAATTTAAATAAAAAATAATAGGGTATCTAATCCTAGTTTAAAAATTAGACTTAATATGAATAAGAAAGATTTTAACTATAAATATAAATTCCACCTAAATAAATATAAATTTTAATCAATAAAAAAATAAATATAATTAACCAAAAATATTAACTTAAAAAATTTGTATAACCGCGAATGCTGGCACAAAATTTAATCCAATTTAATTAAATTTCAAAATAAAAATAAAAATATTAATAAAATGAATTACTGCAAAAAAAAATAATTTATATTTAAACATATAACTAATTTAAAATAATTAACAATTTAAGCTAGAATCAAACTTATTCATTTATCATAAAAAACGGAGACGGCAACATATTAATATTATATAATAAAAACTCTCTCCCTCAAGTTGAGTGATTAATTGTCTTAAATATTAATAATAATAAATTAATTATTTAAATATCTAAAACAACTAATAATAATGTTATTAATTGGGGTAATAACATTATTATTAAATGTATATATTATTAATAACGGCAAATATTAAACCTCCCTCAAGTTGAGTGATTAATTGTCTTAAATATTAATAATAATAAATTAATTATTTAAATATCTAAAACAACTAATAATAATGTTATTAATTGGGGTAATAACATTATTATTAAATGTATATATTATTAATAACGGCAAATATTAAACCTCCCTCAAGTTGAGTGATTAATTGTCTTAAATATTAATAATAATAAATTAATTATTTAAATATCTAAAACAACTAATAATAATGTTAATAGGTAACAATATTATTATATAATAAATCATTACTATTATAATAATGTTTATAAATTTATAATTAAATCAATAATTTAAATCATTAATATATTAATATTATAATGTGATTATTCTAAATCAATTATATTTTATAATATATATTTTAATAAATATAATAATGCCATTAMTAATAAACTAAATAATAAATATATAATATAAAAAAAAAAAAAAAAAAAAAACTTACGTTGAGTAATTAAATCGTCTTTAAATATCTAAAAACAACTAATAATGTTATTAATTGGGGTAATAACATTATTAAATGTATATATTATTAATAACGGCAAATATTTGAATTTTATCACATTAAGTGATTAAATTGTATCAAATATTATTAATAATAAAATAATTATTTAAATATCTAAAACAACTAATAATATTATTAATAGGTAAAATATTATTATATAATAAATCATTACTATTATAATAATGTTTATAAATTTATAATTAAATCAATAATTTAAATCATTAATATATTAATATTATTATAATGTGATTATTATTCTAAATTAATTATATTTGATAATATAATATAAATTTTAATAAATTTTATTTCTCAACTATATTTATAACCCCCTTTCTTTTTTTTTTTGTTCACAAAAAAGAAAGGGGGTTAAATGCTAATAAATTTTATTATTATCGTTTTATATTATATATTAATATTATATTAATATAATGAATATATTCTAATAAATTTAATAATATTATTATATATTATATTATTATTATATATTAATATTATTATATTATATTAATATTATTATATATTATATTATTATTATATATTAATATTATTATATTATATTAATATTATTATATATATTATATTATTATTATATATTAATATTATTATATTATATTAATATTATTATATATTATAATATAAATTTTAATAAATTTATTACTCAACTATATTTATAACCCCCTTTCTTTTTTTTTTTGTTCACAAAAAAGAAAGGGGGTTAAATGCTAATAAATTTTATTATTATCGTTTTATATTATATATTAATATTATATTAATATAATGAATATATTCTAATAAATTTAATAATATTATTATATATTATATTATTATTATATATTAATATTATTATATTATATTAATATTATTATATATTATATTAATATCACGATTAACGTGAAATTCAAAAATAAATTTAGTAATGCCATTACTAATAAACTAAATAATAAATAAGAAAAATAAA